TGGGGTTTGATAGGAATTTTGAAATTGTTTAGTTAGTTTGTTGAATTTGTTGTTTAGATTTTATTTTGTTTTATTATTTGTTATTATATAGTAGTGTATTGTTATTTTATTTATATTATATAATTAGTTGTTTAGTAATTTATAAATGAATTTAGTAATTTATTTTATAGTTATATTAATTAGATGTATTATTTAATTTTATATATTGTATATTCTTATTTTTGTATTACTAATTTATTATAATGTGTGTTATTATTATTATTATGGCTAGTTGGATATACAATTATTATTTATATTTATGAATTCTGTTATTCTCTTTATTATGTTTACAATTATTATTAGTATTCATTATTGATAGTATTTGTAGTTAATATTTTATTATGGATATTTTATTTATAATATTTGTTTAATATATATACATTATTTATATTAGTTACATTTTACTAATATGTTCTTTAATTGTATTATAATTTATATTGGTTATTTTTATTATTTATTTATTATAATTTATTATTTCTATTTATTACTGTTGTATTTTTATTATTAGTATTATATCTATTATTATGTATTATTATTATATTATGTATTCTATATTGATTATAAAGTATTATACTTATTATTAAATATTGGGTATAATTTATCAATAGATATATTATCTATAATATATATATAACCTATGATATAATTATCTGTGATGAGATTATCTATGATTTATAATTAGATATTTATTTATGTATGATTTAATAAAGTATAATAGGGTGTTAATATTATTTTATAATTTATTGTATTGTAGTAAGTATTTTATGTAATATTGTGTATGTATGTTATATTGTATTTTATAAGTATGTATAATGATAATTTAGTATGTATGAATTATTGTATATAGTATAATATAATATGAATTATTTATTATATATTGTTTATAATATTGGTTATTAATTGATTTATATAATTTATGTGTATATTATGTATATATATATAATACAGTTTATAGTTAAATAGTGTTATATTAAAGTATAATAAGGTATATTTATATTGTATATAGTATATTTAAATATTCTAATTATAAGTAAGTAAGTTATATGTAATTCTAGTATGTATAATAAATTATATTATCTGTTATTGTTATTATATTTATACTTGTATAATTATTACATATAATTGTATTAGTATTATAATAGTATTAGATTATTATTAACTAATTAATATATTTATTTTACATATGTATAAAGTAATTAGTATTACCATTAGATAATTATGATATATAATTGTGTTATAATATATTTATATAATATTATTATATTATTAGTATTTTAATAATATACTAAAACTATGATTACAAGATAATTATAATAGGATTATTATATTAATATATCTTTAATATATAAGTTTAATACTAATAGATGTATTCTATTAATTATGGTGTATTAATTGTAATAGAATAATGTATGAATTATAATTATTAATGTAGTATAATGAATATTTTATTATATTGAGTAGTAGTGTATTTTATTAAATTATATTGTATAATGTTGAATTATGTATAGCATAATAATTATATTATCATATTAATAATCTAATTGAATAAGTATATGATTAGTATACTATGATTATGAAGGTATTAATCATAATAGTATTATAAATAATTAATATTAAATTATAATACATTAGAATAAGGATATATTATGTATAATAATTATATATTTTATAGTATATAAAGAATATAGAAATAATAAGTGTAATGTATAATTCTTGTATACTTAAGATATATTATTGTAATAGTGAGAATAGTAGTAATATATATATATATATGGATATTGGTATATTATATTTATATAATATGGCTATTAATAAAATATAAAGTATATATAAAATTAATATACTTATGTATGGTTATTATATGATTAGTGTATAAAATAATTTATGATTATGTAATGTGTATAATGATTTATACTTAATTTAAGATATATGTATACTTAATGTAAGTGTATTATTGTTATTTTATAATATAATTATAATGTATCAATATATATATGTAATACAATTAGATTACAAATAATGGTAATGTATTTTATAATAGTAATTATTGTATGTCATAGAAGATAAAATAAGTATAAGATAGATACTTAGAATAAAATATATGTTATTATTACTATTATTTATACTAATATGAATAGATTAAATAAATATAATAATGTTGTATAAATGTGTATGTGTGTTATATGAGTTTATGTAATATATATAAAAGATATTTAATTAATCTTATCTAGTATTAATGTTATATACAAAATAAGAATAGATATTTGTAAGTTATAAAGATATTATAATATATATATTAATAGAGTAACAATTGATATTATTGTTATTAATAGATATATATATATATATGTGATATATTATTAAATTATAATAAATGTATAATTAATGTTATAATTAATATTCTAATGAGTGTAACAGATATTATATTTATCTGTGTAGTATTCTTTATTATGAATTATATGAGGTATAGTATATATATGATATATACTTATTTATGTATAATATATTATGATGTATAATGAGTTATGTATATTATATGAATATATAATGAGATATGGTTGTATAATATTATTATACTAAATATATATACAATTTAATGTATAATTTAGATAACATAATTTATATTATATCTAATATGTATAATTATACTATTGTAATATTATAGTATATACATAATTATCTATGATAGTATGAGATATTAATGTATTTGATATGTTAACTATGTTATTATTATTAATATATTATAAAATAATTCTGTTATAAATTATAATAAGAATAATATAAATATTCTGTTCTGTAATATTGGAATAGATTAAGATTATAAATGTTATATGTTGTATTTAATATGAGATAGGATATTATATATATATAATATAATAGATTAATGTAATGTGATTGTGTTATATTGTATTCTTATTTTAATATTGTTGTGTATTCTAATTTATCTACAATTATGTTAATAAAATTTTACTATTATTATTATGTAAGATAATCTATTTTATATTATAGGATTTAATTCTTGTGAATAATTAATCTATACTTTTATTAAATAATTAATAGCTATTATGTATATTTAATCTTATAATCAATGTTTAATATGTCTATATTAATGTGAGTTATTGAAGATAGATAATTATAATTGTGTAATATAATTAATATTGATTATTATGAAGATTATGTAAAATTGAATAATGATATTGATATAATCATAATAAATATTATATAGATATTCTTGGGATATTCTTGTATTATAGAATATTATATTGATAATATGGAAGTATAGTTATCTTTAATGTATATATAAACTAAATATTAACTATGTAATAGGGTGTATATACTGTCTTTAATTATTTATGAATATTGAATATGAAATGTATATTTAACTATTAAATGTATATTATATGTGTATTAACTATATATATATGTATAAGTATATACTATGTAAATTATATTTTATTATGTAATTATGTATTACTTTTTATATAATGTAATGTTATGTATGAAATGAAGATAATGTATGAAATATATGTTATTAGTGTAATGAATAAGATAAGTAGTATACATGTTATAAATAGGATAGATATTGTATTTATCTATATAAGTATTACGTAATGTGTATTATTGATATGTAATAATAATATACATCAGTATAAGTATTACATATATTAGTATAAGTGTGTGTTAGTAAGATAGATATTATTAAAATAATATATGTTATTAATGACATATGAAATCTATATTATGTATGTAAATAATTTATAATTTATGTAATACATATAATGTATAAAACAAATAAATAAGATGTTATAGTATTAACATTATTAATAATAATAATAATAATAATAATGTATTAATAATAAATATTTAGTGTATGAAATAGAATATTCAATAAAGTATTTTTAATATAGTTATATGATATAGTTTATTATTATAATTCTAGTATTAAAATAGAATATAGTTTATATTATTTTATAATGAAGTATAAAATATGTTAATAATTATTAATGAATAATGTAGTATAAATTGTATAATGTTATTAATAAAATATGTGTAATAATGTATTCTATTTAAGTTAAGTATGTGTAACAATAATATATAAAAGTAAGTAAGTAATATGTATAATGAAGTATAATGGGTAAATAATAATGTATACAATAATTATACTTATGTATTAAAGTATCAGATAATATAATGTAATATATAATATACATGTACATATTACTAAATGTATGTATAAATAATTGTATTATACACATAGATTGTATATGTAATTATTTTATAATATATTTAATAAGAAGAATATTAAATGTACTAATTAAGTTATGTATATATGTACTATAATAATAATGTATATTATTATATATATGTAATAAGTATTACTAATAATAATGTATAGGAGTAATATTTATATTATTAGAATAATTAAGAATATTATTTTATAATTTATATAAATGTATAAATATATATATTAATTGTATAAATATATATATTAATTTATATAATGTATATTAATGTATGAAAATATTTATTAATAAATATCAATATTAAATAAGTAATATTAATGAATGATTTAGATTCATATCCATCAGTTATATTATTTTAATTATGTAAGTTAAATAAGTATTAAATTAGATAAATAAGTTATCTATATGATATGTAATATAAGTATAAGATATGTAAAATAAATATTAAGTTATTATAGTAAATAATATGTATAATACTAAGTTATAAGAAAAATATATAAATAATAAGTATGTATAATATTAAGTATCTTAATAAATAATTGCTATATTATACTAAGCAATATAATGTAGACATATATTATTTAGTATATTTATTATATATTATGTAATAATTCTAGATGTATTTAGAATACTGTATTTTATATATATATAAGTAATATACTTTAAATGTAATGTCTTTATGTATATTAGTGTAGTTATTCTAATTTATACTAAGAATATATATATATGTTTAGTATTATGTGTATATTTGGTAATATAAATAGGTAATAATAATTTATATATTTATATAATAATAATTTGTATAATTAAGTATGTATTATAAGAATAATATGTATGAGTTATTATGTATGGTAATAGGTATGAATAATATTATTTATTTAATTAGTGTATTAAATACAATGAATTATGTTAGATAGTTTAGATAATACAATATGTATAATGGAGTACTATAAGGAATGTATTATAAAATGATAATAATATAAGAATTAGGAGGTATGTAGTTATGTGTAATTGTATTAATGTAGATGAATTGTATATCTCTAATTATCTAAGTATTACTTTAATATCTAGTATATCTGGGTAATAATAACATAGATATTAAATATGAATATTAAAATATATTATAATTAAGTATAGTATAATATACAGATATTGAACATTAATTAGTATAAGATAAATATCTTAATGTATTATGTAATAGTAAATTGTTTTTATATGAATTTATAAAAATTTAAAATATCTCAAACAATGTATAATAATTGTAATAACTTAGATGGGATATAGATTCTTTAATAGGATATTTTATTTGATTGTATTATATTAAGAATGTTATATTATCTAATTGTAATATCTTAAATAGGTTATATAAATATTTGGATAATTGTTATATCTTATCTATAATAATACAGTATTTTATAAAATAAATATTATTATTATGTGTATAACTACTATATTAATAACTAATATACATAAGTTAATAAAATAAATATTATTATAAGTTTTATTATGTATATCTAATGAGTATTATAAATAATATAAGTTATATCTGATTAAATAATTTAAATTGTATAAATATTTAGGTTGATATTCATTGTATAAATAATTGATATTAAATATGAATAGATTAAATTGTATTATTAAGTATAATAATAATAATAAGGATATATTTATATATAATAAATTAAATAGGATAAATAGTATTTCTAATTAGTGTAATGATTACATATTATATACTTTAATAATTAATATAATAAATAAGGTATAATTAAATTGTATGATGATCTATATTATTATATGTATAATCTATGTAGGTTATATAAATAATTTAATATATATAAGAGTTATTAATATAAACTAAGTTATAATTAAGTTAATGTATAGTTGATAGATTATATTTAATCTATATTATTATATAACATATATATAGTCTATTTATTAAATGTATAACTAATACTATTTATTTAGTATAATTATTATATTATTACTAATAGGAGTATAAGTAATCTATTTATTAATTGCAATATATCTATATTAATAGATATCTATATATATTATGTTAACTATAAATGAGAATATATCTATATTAAGTGTAATTATATACATACACATATATTAGTAGTAGTATTATGTACTAATATATACTAGTATTTGTATTAAATACTAACTAATATCTAAATAATGGTATAGATATTATATTAAATATAAATTAGAATATATATCTAATGTAATTAATGTATTACAAATATAAATATTATTATGTATCTTTATACTTGATAGATTATCCATATTATTACTTATTTATATACGAATAGTTGTTAAGAATAGATAATGTAGATTGTTATCTACTCTAAAATGTATATTATGAATGTATTTATTCATTGAATATCTATATCTGAAATGGATATTCGAATATCTAGTAAGAGAAATATAAATATTGTTATGAAAGATATTGATTAATATTCTTTATTAGAATGATTAGAGTACATTATTAGTTATGTTATGTGTATAGATTATTTATATTGTTATCTAAGTAAAATATTAAATAATGTAATTTTAGATGATGTAACAGAATGTGTTATAAGATGTTTAAGAATGTAATAGTAGATATTGTAATAAAAGATCTGTAAGTAATACTTTTATAAGTTATATTGAATTATATAACTATGTAATTATTTTATATAAGATTATAAAAGTATGTTATTAAATACTAATTATTATGGATATAATGTTATGTAATAAATAAATATTATAGTATTAGATTAAGGATAGTTAATTAATTAATTATTGTATTATGATTAATACTTATTATTGTTATATAATTTATTTATGAATTATCTTTGTTATACTGTATATTTATGTTATTATGTATTTTCATAAAATATAGTATATTCTACATACTTTGAATACTTGACTATTTTCTATATAATTCATACTTTATAGTTATAATTATAATAATTTTCTACTATTCTTTATAGTATTATAATAATCTTGTATTCCTATTGTAATTTGAATACACTTAGGATATATTTAATAAATAATATAAATTATTGTGGGATACAATAGAATCAAATATTCCTTTAATAATCAAATAAAGGATTAATTAGGATATCTCTATTAATATATGTGAAATATGATATGTTGTAATTAATAGTATACAGAGTATACTAAATGTATATTATAATATATGTATGTAAGATAGATACTTTACTTAAGTAAAAGATAGTTAATTATTATTATTATTATTAAATGTATAATGTATATAGTTAAACATGTAATGTTAATTATCTTATCTCTAATCGATGTTATATTGATAATTATTATTCAATATCATAATTGATGTAATAGTTATTATGTTTGTATAAGTAGTATTGTGTATATATATATATGTTTATACTAAACTAAATAAGATTAATTTAATTAAATTATGTATCTTTGTATAATTCAATGGATAGGATGTATATTGTAATTAATTTAGTATATTTTAATTAATAGGAATATTATATTTAATTATTTATAAGGATAATATAGATTATATTAATGTTATTGTAATTAACAGGATTCTTCGATAGATATTTAAAGATTTAAATATTAAATAAATTTGAATTATTATATTCTTTCTTGTTAGATTATTTAATCATATAATTTATAATTTAGTTAGATTATTGTATTATGTTAGATTATTCTTGTATTTAGTTACATTATTAATGTTATAATAATTAGACAGATTAATTGGATTGAGAATTTATATTGAGTATTTAGATTGTATATACAAATGGACTATATATAACTGATGTTAATTTAATAAATTATTGATGTATAATGGATATATTATTGAAATATTGAAGTAATATATAATTATATATTATTATTATTCAAGGATGTTAGATTATCCCTAATTGTTATTTCGATAACTGAAATTTAAGTAATATATTCTTGGTATTTTGATAAATGTATAATTTGTTAAATATAGAAGTAGATTTCTATTGATGTATTTCTAATGTATATTAAATTAGGAATTATAAATTTAATGTAATTTAGTGTATAATTAATTAGATACTTAAGTTGAATTATATGGTATATAATTTATGTAATGTATAAAATCTATGAATGCATAAATGTATAATTTATTGTGTATTGGTATATCCAATATGTAAGAATTGAGGTATAGTGATATAGTTTATTAATATCTTCCTATATTTTAGATAGGTTAGGATAATATATATATTGAGTGTATGAAGAATTATATGTATGAATAATAATAATTCTTTAAATATTTATACAAATAAATATAAACTTATATATGTTATTGTTCTATTGTATATTATATTATAGATTATTATATTATCCTATATGTATATATTATTGTAATATATTTGATATTATTATTAATATTATATTATAATTAATCTAATTTGTATTATTATTTCTATATTATTATTATGTATGTTATGTATATTATTTAATTTATGTATAAATGTAAGATATGAAATGTAATGTATAATCTATATTAATTATTTATATTAATGTATAAAATAATATGTAATGTATAGGAAGAGTTATTATCTAGATAACTCTTTAATATATCTTTTCTACAATTAAATATACAATTTATATATGTATTGTATTTATTCTTATATTTATATTTTATACTTACTGTATGTATTATCATAGTTATTAGTAAGTAATATATATATTTATATTATTTATTATTTATAATATTATGAATACTGTATTAAATTATTCATATATTCTCTTATATATTTATGAATATTTATATATTTATTGTACAATTATAAAATAAATATTTTAGTAATATTATAGTAATATAATAAGGTAATAGTAGAATACATAGTTGGATTAATGTATATATATAGGAGAATAATACTATTTAATTGAATTATATATAAATATTATTAATTTAAGTAACATATATATTCTATAAGTCATTAGATTATTCTAACTATATAATAATAAGTAGTTATAGTTATACTTTATTCTAATACTTTAAGTATAGTATATATACTTAGTTAAATTATAATATTATAATTGTTATAATTATAAGAATAGTATACTTTTAATAGAATTATGTTAATGTATATTTCCTTATTGATATATTGGAATAACATTAGGATGTATTAATTGAGTATATATATAGTATTATAGAGTATTTGTATACTTTATATAGTATTGTATTACCTATAGTGTAGGTAGTATGATATATATATTATGTTATATCATAGTGATTATCTTATGTAATACTTTATTTATTATCTTATTGTATATATTATGTGTATATATAGTCTGTATTAAATATTTATTGATATATATATTAGTTGTATAAGTTATACATTAATTATATTAATAATACATAAAATATGTGGGTTATAACATTAGTTATATACTTGTGTATTGTAATAATATATTAGGAATATACTAGTATTATTAAGATTATAGTATTAATGTATTAGTAAATTACTATATTATTATATTATATGATAAGTCTAATTGTATATAATAGTAGTAATAGGTTATTATTATAGGTAATAGTAATAATGAAATATACTTGTATTAGTTATATCTATATTATATTCTTGTTACATTATTGTATCTTCTTATAGTACTGTATTTAATTGTATATTATTGTATAGAATATAATTGTAGTATCTTGTAGTATAATTATCTCTAAGTATATATATATATATAATTATGTATATTATGTATCTAAGTATATGAAAGTAGATAATTATATCTAAGTGTATATAGATGAATTTAAGTATATCTAAGTGTATAGTTTAATTAAATTGTATTAAAGGTATGAATTAAATTAGTATATGACATAAATTATGTAATATAATGAGTTGAAGATACTTTGTAGATATCTGAATAAGATAAGTAAGTGTATGATATGTATTATTCTATTAAGTGAGATGTGTACTATTGTTATATCTGTTTATAGTAAATTAAAGTATTGTTATATGTATTATTATATACAGTGTAATATATTAATGTATGAATGTATAGTGTTGTAATATAGTATTAATATTAATATGTGATAACAATAGGATATATATATATTGTATTATATACTGGTATATATTTTACTATGAGTGTTATAGTAGTGTAGTAGTATAATTCTGTTATGTATGTAATAATTCTATGATCCAATAATTCTGTAACAATTATGTAAGATTATGTAGTATTATGTAATAATTAAGTAATAGGATGTAATAATTGTATAAGATGTTGTAATATAATGTCTTATGGAGTTATATAATGTTGTACTAATTGTATTCTTAAATGATGTGTAAGATTATGTATATAGGAAGAGTAGATCTTTGTATTCTGTTATGTTGTGTTATAATTAGGTGTATATTGAGTGATATAATGTATTTGTAATGTTATATATTGAATTGTAAATAATTGTATAATTATGTTGTAATATGTAGGATATCTATTAGGTGTTATCTAGTGGTGTGATCTATAGATGTTATGGATTGAAATTATCCAATATAGTTATATAATATTAGTTATATATTCTAATAATTCTAATATTGGGTGTTATTCATTGATGTATGTGTTATGAATTTAAGTTATAATTTGTTGTAATTGTGGTTCTAACTTGGGTGTTACTTACTGTTACCTTGGATATTGGAATTAAGATGTGGGTGTATGTAACTTAGTCACAGGTGGTGTGTTGTATATTGGATTGTTTCTGTATTGTTATCTGTTAGTGAGTGATGTATTGGATTAATTATAAGAAGTGAGTTTGTATTGGTTACTGAAGATTGTTGTTGTATTGTATGTACTAGTGTTCTATGGATTTAGGTATGTATAAGAATAGGTATTGATAGATGAATGGGTATTGGTGTATGAGTATATATATATTGGTATAGGTAATGGTATTGGTATATGTATAGATAAATGTATATGTATGAGTATTATTATATACATGACTTTAGGTAAGATTATGTGTATGACTTAGATTAGGAGTATGTATGTATATAGATGTATGTATGTATATCTTTGTATGTATGTGTACATGTGATTATGTGAGTGTGTAACATGTGTATGTTTGTATATGTAATTATGTGTAACTGTATGTTATCTTAAATAAGTTAGATTAGTATTGATAGGATGTATGGATGTGGTATGGGATGTGTATACATTTGTATGTGGATATGTAGGTATTTTGGGTATATTAGTATTAGATAATATATTACATATCTATATTACATATATGAGTTGAATATATACATTTTATTAGAAAAATTGATGAATGAATTCCTATCTTTCTATACATTTCTAGTATTTATAAAATAATGTTATAGATTATTATTCTATCCGATTGATGAATATCTATTTTGTATACTATTTGTCTATGAAAAAAGTAATATTATAAATGTGTAAACTGATTTAAATAATTAAATATAAATGTATTTAAATAAATGTGTAAAATAAATGTTTTATACTAAATGAGTGTATAAATGTCTGTAAATTATTGTAATGAAATGATATAAATAAAGAACATAAAAATTGTGTAATGTACTATAAAGTAGTACTTCTAATTACTACAGTAGTAAATTATTGTAGATAAATTTCGTATAATTAAAAACTATGAATAAACTTCTTTAAATACACAGCTAACAATAATAATTAAAAATTGTGTATTAAAAATTAAGAAAAATCTTAATTTTATAATGTTAATAAATATTTATTTATGTATAAAAAAAATATGAATGTGTAAAAGATGTATAATATATACATGTACAGATATTTATTGAAAGATATTAAACGAAATATATCATAAACAAAAAAAAATGTTTTTATACAAATGTGCTAATATATTCTTTGAATGCAGATACACAGGTTAATAATATAGAGAATGTAATGACAAATTAAGTGTAACAACAAAGGAGATGAAAAACAAAGACTAATGTTCAAGGAATGTTGATAGTGTATAATAAGCATACTTCTCGATAATGTATATCAATATGGAATGTATAATTAATTATATACTAAGACTGTATAATTGAAGTAATGTAATGCAATTATGAATGTATAACATTCAATTAGTGTATAAATGGTTAACAAAGGGGTTATTAAGGATAACTAGCTAATATATTTAAGGAGGTGTCGAATCCAAAATCATTATTCTAAAGATGTAATAATGTAAATCCGAGAGGGAAACCTCAATACTAATTACGAAGTGAAATGAAACATCTTAGTAACTTTAGGAAAAGAAATCAACCGAGATTTTATGAGTAGTGGTGAGCGAAAGTAAATTAGCCAAGTATTTATATAATAGATTAAATATAATTAATTACAAAAATTAATTGTAGTCTTCGAATGAAAGATCAATCTCCTCTTTTAAAAGTTGGAATGCTTTAGCCAAGGATGGTGAAAGCCCAGAGTCCCAGGAATATAAATACAAAATAAGTAGAACGAGAGATAACTTGTTTGAATACAGATAATATTTATGTAGTAATGTATGGAACAATTCAACTTTATACTAATTACACATAAGATTATTAGGGGAACTATCCTCTAAGGCTAAATATAATATATTAAGCGATAGTGAAGAGTACCGTGAGGGAAAGTTGAAAAGAATATAAGTGAAACAGATCTTGAATTAATAACCTTATAAGCAGTCGGAGGTCCAAAGACTGACGACGTACCTTTTGCATAATGGGTCAGCAAGTTAATATGCAATGCAAGTCGCAAGACCTAATGAAGATGATTCTGAACAGGGATATAAAGTATTGTGTATTAGACCCGAAATCTAGTGATCTTACTATGATCAGACAACTTCAGGTCGAACTGGTGTACGTCGCAAAGTACTCAGAAGAATTGTGGTAAGTAGTGAAATACAAATCGGACTAGGATATAGCTGGTTTTCTGCGAAAATTGTTTTGGCAAATTGTTTATTCCTCTAAAAAATAGTAGGTATAGCACTGAATATCTCGAGGGAGTATGAAAATATTTATCTCAGATATTTAATCTCAAAATAACTATTTCTTAAAATAAATAATCAGACTATGTGCGATAAGGTAGATAGTCGAAAGGGAAACAGCCCAGAACAGTAATTAAAGCTCCCCAATTAATATTAAGTGAAATAAAAGTTGTTGGATATCTAAAACAGTTAAGAAGTGGGCTTGGAAACAGCCATCTTTTAAAGAACACGTAAAAGTGCAATGATCTATGATCTCCAGCGCTGAAAATATCCGGATCTAAATATTATGCTGAAAGACTGTTTATTTTTCTTTTAATTAACTGTAATTTAATTAAAAAAAATAAGGTAGCAGAACATTTAGTAAATGTGTGAAGAATAGTATTTTATTATTCGGACATAACTAAAGAGAGAATGCTGACATGAGTAACGTTAAAATAGGTGAAAATCCTATTCGCCGAAAATGGAAGGTTTTTATAGTTCCGCTTAACTACTATAAATCAGATCGGTCTCTAACAGTAATTCGAATGAATAATGGATGAGAAACATATATAAAAATCGTAAGATTCAGGAAAAATTATATGTAATAACCGTACTAAAACCGACACAGGTCCATGAATATTAATGTATACAGGCGAATGAGAGAATTATTGCGAAGGAACTCGGCAAATGAATTTCGTAATTTCGAGATAAGAAATACCAATGGTGTCAATAATGAGGTTGTACAACTGTTTACTTAAAACACAGTACTTTGCAAAGATTAAAAATCATTGTATAAAGTATGAAATCTGCCCAATGCTAAATGATAAAATCTATGGCTTCAATGGCTGTGGGTATAATGTTTAGTGAATGGCGGCCTTAACTATAAGGGTCCTAAGGTAGCGAATTTCCTTGGCCGTTAAATGCGGTCCCGCACGAATGATTTAATGATACAACAACTGTCTCCGCAATAAACTCAGTGAAATTGGATTAGCCGTGAAGATACGGTTTGTATATAGATAGACGGGAAGACCCTATGCAGCTTAACTGTTGTTCTTTATTGTTTTTTTAAATTCTCTTCTGTAGTGCTAAAAGGTAGTCGATGAGATGTCAGTGAAAAACCTTTGTGGAAATTTAAAATAACTAACTTACTTAATTAAGAACAGTGAAGATTAGACAGTTTCTGTGGGGCGCAGATCTCAAAAATTGTATCTGAGATGCCCAAAGGCATGGTGAAATTGGATGGTAACCAATGAATGTACATTTGTATATCTAGTGGTCTTTAATTACTAGATGATGTTTTATTTAATAAAGTGTAATGGCATAACTCATGCTTAACAGTAAGACTAACAAGTCAAACTGACATGTAAGTGGGGCATAATGACCCTCGTTTACATTATGGATTGGAACGAGAGTAACGAATAAAAGCTACGCTAGGGATAACAGGGTTATTTCGTGTGAGAGATCGTATTGACCACGAAGTTTGCCACCTCGATGTCGACTCAACCTATCCTCCAGGAGTAGAATATTGGAAGGGTTCGGCTGTTCGCCGATTAAAAGGTTACGTGAGTTGGGTTAAAAACGTTGTGAAACAGTTTGGTTCCTATCTTCTATATATTTTAAAAGTTAATGGAGAATTTACTCTTTGTACGCAAGGATCAGATGTATTTTAACCTCTGGTTTGTCTGTTGTTTGTCGCATCGCAGATACGCTATGTTGATACGGAATAAATATTGAAAGCATATTAAATATGAAGTCCTACTCCATAAACTTTCTTGCGTTGTAGACTACGACGTAGATAGGCTTTATCTGTAAGAATAGTAATGTTTTAAGGTATAAAGTACTAATTTTTTTTTGACTGAATTATACACTTATTGATTCCTTTTTCTTTTAATCTTTTTTTTATTCTGTTTTTATTTCTTTAACGGTTGTGACGAAAATTGGTTAGACGTGATATGTTTAGGTTATATTGATTAAATTCGTAAGGGTTCGAGTCCCTTCTACCGTAATATTATTGGTGATTATAATTTAAGTGGTTAGAATTTCAATTTGTGGTTTTGAGTATTCTGGTTCAAGTCCAGATTGTCACCTGTCAGAATAGTTTATTCGGTTAAAACATTTATCTCATACGTATTTATAGAAAGTTCAACTCTTTCTTCTGACTTCTAATATTGTTCTTGGTCTGTGAAAGTTTATCAATTTCAAAATAAAAATTTAATTAAGTATTCCACTTTGAATTTAAAAGAAAGTAAACATTTAACTTCTTTTTTAAATGTCTTCTTCTATCCCTTCGGTTATATTAGTAATCCTCATATTGCTTTGACTAATTATTGAATGTGAATTACTTTCTTCTACTATTTAATTAAACCTTTCCCCTTTTCAATCAGATTGTTGTTGGAAACTTCTCTCTCTAAAGTTTATGGAAAATGTGTTGTTGTAGAAGCAATGCCTCTGAAATATCCTTTCTTGAATAGTGCAATTTATTCTCAGTATATTGCTAATTCCCAATTTAATGATTTAGAATTGTTGCAACATTCTTCTTCTACACATTTTATAGGTCAGTTGTTAGGTATTACTGTATGAATTGCTGGTTGATTGTTGAAAACATGAGCTTCTGTTTCAGAGTTCTCTGTAGGTTCCGTTTCCTCTTTTAAAGATTCTTATCTGTTTGATTTTAAAGATAAAAATGGAGTGAAATCTGTTTCTGTTACTCTTTATTCTTCTTCTTAGTTCTTACATCTCCCCTCTGAATTTCTCTTTTTAATTCTTTGGAACTTTTTTTTTATTTATCTAATTGTTGTGTATTCTATTCCTTTTAATATTTTTGTTAATATTAATATTTATTTATTGTGGTATTGAATTTATTATGTTGGGTTGTAGACTAACAGGTAAGTCACTGAAATTTGAGTTCAGTCTATGAAAGTTCGAATCTTTCTGACCCAGGAGAATATAGCTTAATGGTTTAAGCATTTGCCTTTTAAGCAAAGGATTAAGAGTTCGAGTCTCTTTATTCTCAAATTGTGTATTCTTTGTTGTTGTTTGATTTATGACATGATGGTTGTTTTCAACAAATGCTAAGGATATCGGAGTCTTGTACTTGATCTTTGCACTTTTTTCTGGAATGTTGGGTACAGCATATTCAGTATTATTGAGAATGGAATTAACTTCCCCAGGTGTTCAGTATTTACAGGGTGATAATCAATTGTATAATGTAATTTTAACGAGTCATGCGTTGTTAATGATATTCTTTATGGTTATGCCCGGAATGGTAGGAGGTTTTGGTAATTGGTTGGTTCCAGTAATGATTGGAGCACCAGATATGGCCTTTCCAAGATTAAATAATATCTCCTTCTGGTTGTTACCGCCTTCTCTGATTCTGTTAATTGCTTCTTCTCTTCTAGAAGGTGGAAGTGGTACAGGTTGGACTTTTTATCCACCTTTGTCCAGTTTACAAAGTCATTCCTCAGGTGCTGTCGATTTGTCTATCTTTAGTCTACATTTAGCAGGTATTAGTTCTATGTTGGGAGCTATTAATTTTATTACTACTGTTCTTAATACTTGAGCTCCCGGTATGACTATGCATAAAATTCCATTGTTTGTATGGTCTATCTTTGTTACTGCTATACTGTTGTTATTGTCCTTGCCAGTCTTAGCAGGAGGTATTACTATGCTCTTGACGGATTGAAATTTTAATACTTCCTTCTATGATGTCGCAGGAGGAGGGGATCCTATCCTTTATCAACATCTCTTCTGGTTCTTCGGACATCCAGAAGTTTATATTCTGATTATTCCAGGATTTGGTATCATTAGTCATATTATTTCCACTTTCTCTGGAAAACCAGTATTCGGTTATTTAGGTATGGTTTATGCTATGTTGTCAATTGGTGTCTTAGGATTTATTGTCTGGAGTCATCATATGTATTCAGTGGGTTTAGATGTTGATACATGAGCTTATTTTACTGCTGCTACTATGATTATTGGTGTACCTACTGGTATTAAAATCTTCTCTTGGATTGCTACTATGTATGGTGGTGTGATTCGATTTAATACACCTATGCTCTTTGCTATCGGATTCCTTTTCCTTTTTACTGTGGGAGGATTAACGGGTATTGTCTTGTCTAATGCTTCTTTAGATGTGGCTTTACATGATACTTATTATGTTGTAGCTCATTTCCATTATGTTTTATCCATGGGTGCAGTCTTTGCTCTCTTAGCAGCTTGGTATTTCTGGTCTCCAAAAATTTTAGGATTGTTCTTTGATGAAAAATTAGGGCATTTGCATTTCTGGACTCTTTTTATTGGAGTGAATTTAACTTTTATGCCTATGCATTTCTTGGGATTACAGGGTATGCCCAGATGAATTCCTGATTATCCTGATGCTTTTGCTCAGTGGAATCATATCTCAAGTTTAGGTAGTTTGATTTCTGTTGTTGCTACTGTTGTTTTTATTTATTCTATTTTTGATCAATTGATCTCTAAATGATTGGTACCGATGAATCCTTGGTATTCTCCTGATTTCTTTGTTAGTCATACGAATTTAGAGGATTCCAAAGCTTGTTCCTTAGAATGGGCATTGATTTCACCACCAGCTTTCCATGCTTATACTAGTTTACCTAAACAAGCTTAATTATCCCTTCCAACTTCTTTTCTTTTTGTTTATGCCACAATTAGTTCCTTTTTATTTTGTTAATCAAGTTCTCTTTGGGTTTGTTTCTATTGTTCTGGTTACTTATTTCTTCGCTAAATGGGTTCTGCCTAGACAATTACAAGTGTTTGTTATATGAACTTATTTAGCTTCAAAACTTTAATTCTATGTATTCTATCTCTCTCTTTAGCCCGTTAGAACAGTTCGAAATTTATCCTTTGTTGAGTTTGGATCTGCCTCTGTTCGGTTATTGTGAATTCGCTATCACGAATATTGCTGTCTATTTCTCTATTGCTGTTCTGACTATCGTGGGACTTTCTGTTTTGACTACTAATAATTTTAAATTAATTTCTAATGGGTGGAATTTGTCTACGGAATCGCTTTATCATACTGTTCTGAATGTTGTCGAAAATCAAATCGGTCGAAAAGGTTATATCTATTTCCCTCTGATTTATTCGTTGTTTGTTTTTGTTCTGGTTGCTAATTTTATTGGTATGATACCTTATTCTTTTGCTGTCACTTCACATCTGGTCTTTACTGTCGCTTTAAGTCTGACTATTCTTTTGGGGGTCACTTTCTTAGGTTTGTTTCTACATGGTCTGAAATTCTTCTCCTTCTTTGTTCCTTCAGGTGTACCTATGGTTCTGATTCCTTTCTTGACTGCTATCGAATTGATTCTTTATCTTTCATGAGGTCTCTCTCTGGGTATCCGATTGGGTGCTAATGTTATGGCTGGACATATGCTTATGAAAATTTTAGCTGGATTTATTTTTAATATTATGGTCTCGGGTATTCTGCTTTTTGTTCTGGGACTTCTTCCTCTGGCTATTCTTATTGCTATTGCTGGATTAGAATTGGCTATCGCTTTTATTCAAGCTTATGTCTTTGTTGTTCTGACTTCTAGTTATATTAAAGATTCTATCTATTTACATTAATTTATTTTTGTTGGGTCCTTCTTACTTTACTTTGTCTCCCTGCGTCCTTTTAGCTTAATGGTAAAGCATAAAACTTCTAATTTTAGTATTTCAGGTTCAATTCCTGAAAAGGATTGTTACACTCTTTGTGACCCTTCTTTATTTATTACTTGCTATTCTGATTTCTTTTCTAATTTATTAATATTCTTTTCTTTTTTTTTTATTGCTTTTTATTATATTATAGTTCATTAGATTACATTTTATTTTATTATTTTATTTTATTTTATATTGTATTACATTATATTACATTATATAACATTATATAACATTTTATAACATTATATTATATTATATTTTATTATATTATATTATATTTTATTATATTATATTGTATTTTATTATATTTCATTTTCTTTCTGTTCTTTGTTTAATCTACGTGCTGAAATGGTAGACAGAACAAACTTAAGATTTGTCGTTGAAATAACGTAAGAGTTCGATTCTCTTCGTAGATACTTTCGGATAGAAGCATAATTGGAGATGTGTCTGCTTTGGGTGTAGAAGATAGTTAGTTCGAATCTAGCCTATCCGAATTTCCTTTCTTTTCTTATTTTATGAATAAAGAACAATTTGTTGCACTTCATCCTTATCATTTGGTAAATTCTAGTCCATGGCCTTTAGTTTGTTCTTTTTCTTTGTTGTCCTTAGCTTTGTCTTCTGTATTATTATTTCAAGGGTCTACTGGAATCTGGTTTGTCTTGAGTTTATTGTCTGTTGTGGGTTCTGTTGTCTTCTGGTTTAGAGATGTTATAGCTGAAGGTTCGTATGAAGGTTCACATACTTCCTCTGTACAAACAGGGTTGAATATTGGTGTTATTTTATTTATTATTAGTGAAGTTTTCTTCTTTGTTTCTATCTTCTGGGCTTTCTTCCATTGTGCCTTGTCACCTGCTGTAGAATTAGGTATGCAATGGCCACCTAAAGGTCTTCAGGCTGTGAATCCTTGGGAATTACCTCTTCTTAATACTGTAATTCTGTTATCTTCAGGAGGTACTGTCACTTATGCTCATCATTCTCTTCTTCAGGGTCAATGATCGAATGCATTAATTGGTTTGTCTTTAACTCTTTTACTAGCTCTAGCTTTTACTCTTTTACAGGGTGTGGAATATTATCTTTCTTCTTTCACTATCTCTGATGGTGTCTTTGGTTCCTGTTTCTATTTTTCTACTGGTTTTCATGGTTTACATGTTTTAGTGGGTGCTATCTTTTTATCTGTAGGACTTTGGAGAATTTGGAATTATCACTTCAATGATAAACATCATTTGGGATTAGAATCAGCTATTTTATATTGGCATTTTGTTGATATTGTTTGGTTGTTCTTATTTATTTCCATCTATTGGTGGGGAAGTTAAATATAGGAGAATAAGTTTCTTTCTTATTTCTTTTCTTTCTCTTCTTTATGTTACAAGCAGCTAAAGTTATTGGTTCAGGGTTAGCTACAATTGGATTAGCAGGGGCTGGTATCGGTATCGGTTTAGTTTTCGGTAATTTATTAGTAGCGACAAGTCGAAATCCTTCATTGAAAGGACAACTCTTCTCTTATGCTATCTTGGGATTTGCTCTAGCAGAAGCTACTGGTCTTTTCTGTTTGATGATGGCTTTCCTTCTGCTATATGCAGCTTAATCTCTTTGTAGTTGATAGGTCTTTGTCAATCTATATTTAACATTTTATTTATCCCCCCCCCTATTTTCTCTTCTCTTTCTCTCTTCTGTTGTTATGACTTTTTCTTTGATCTTGTTTCTAATTGGATTGTTGGGATTTGTATTAAATAGAAAAAATGTTCTGTTAATGATTATGTGTATTGAAATCTTGTTGTTAGCTGTAACATTGTTTATTGTATTTAATTCCATGGCTTTAGATGATTTAGAAGGACAGTGTTTTGCTGTTTATCTGATCTCCATTGCAGGAGCAGAATCTGCTATCGGATTAGGTATCATTGTTTCATTTTATCAATCACGAAATTCTATTGTTATAGAAAATTAATCTTGTATTATGTATTCTACACTTTTAATGTTGCCCTTCTTAAGTGGTTCAGTTGTAGGTTTGTTAGGACATAAAATCGGTGTAAAAGGGTGTTTCTTTATTTCTATTTTATCTATACTTCTTACTACTCTCTTGGGTTATTGCTGTTTTTATGAAGTTGTTCTCTGTAATGCACCAGTCTCTCTTAATTGGGGGTATTGGTTGGATTTGGATTCCTTCTCCCTTTCTTGGAAATTCCTTTTTGATGAATTAACTGTCTCAATGCTTCTTCCTGTGTTGACTATTTCCTGTTTAGTTCAAATCTATTCTATGAGTTATATGAGTCATGATCCTCATGTACCCAGATTCTTCTGTTATCTTTCCTTCTTCACTTTCTTTATGCTGCTTCTGGTTTCAGGAGATAATTTTCTTATTCTCTTTATCGGTTGGGAAGGTGTGGGTATTATGTCTTTCTTGTTAATTAGTTTCTGGTTTACTTGAGTTCAAGCTAATAAAAGTGCTCTGAGTGCTGTACTCTTTAATTGAGTTGGTGATCTTTTCTTGATTGTTGCTTTAGTTCTTTTAATTTGGAATGTCGGATCTTTAGATTTTTCTATTGTGTTCTCTTTAGCTCCTTATATTAATAAAACTCTGATTCTACTTATTGGTATCTGTTTTGTTCTAGCTGCAACTGGAAAATCAGCTCAGTTAGGTTTGCATTTGTGGTTGCCTCAAGCTATGGAAGGACCTACACCTGTATCCGCATTGATTCATGCAGCTACTATGGTTACAGCGGGTGTCTATCTACTTATATGATCCTCACCTCTTCTAGAATGGAATTCTCTTCTTTCTTCTCTTATCTGTGGGTTAGGTGCGGCTACTGCTTTATTTGCTTCCTTAACTGGATTATTCCAAAATGATTTGAAATGAATTATTGCTTATTCCACTTGTTCTCAGTTGGGTATGATGTTTGTTGCTATTGGTTTGTCTCAATATTCTTTGGCTTTGTTCCATCTAGTTAATCATGCTTTCTTTAAAGCTCTGCTTTTCTTAAGTGCGGGTGTTGTGATTCATGCATTCCAAGATGAACAAGATATTAGAAAAATGGGTGGTCTTCTATGGGGTATGCCTTTGACTTATACTTTTATTCTTATTGGTTCCTTGAGTCTTATGGCTTTCCCTTTCTTAACTGGTTTCTATTCTAAAGATCTTATTATTGAAATGTCTTTTAAATCTTCTGTTTTCTTTGGTTTGTTAACTGTTGTTGCAGTATTCACTTCATTATACTCTTTTAAATTAATTTATTTTACTTTCTTGTCTAAACCTTCTGCTAGTTTCTCTTCTTATCGATCTTTACATGATGTACCTCTAAGTATGATTTTACCTTTGTGGGTTTTATCTTTATTAAGTCTCTTCTGGGGTTATTTAACTAAAGATTTGTTTATTGGTATCGGTTCTTCTGCTTTAGGTAATTCTATTTTTTCTTTCTCTTTTTCTGATATTTTGGATGTGGAATTTGGTGTATTGACTGTGTTTAAAATTTTACCTTTTATTTTAAGTTCTGTTGCTATTCTTTGTTTCTTTATTGTTTTACATTATTTTTCTTATCTTCTTTATTATTTTAAATTCTCTGCTTTAGGTTGATCTATTTATTCTTTCTTTAATCAACGATTTGGATTGGATCTGTTATATACTAAATTCTTTGTTCATAATGCATTGAAGTTGGGTTATTGGACTTCACGTCTGTTGGATAAAGGTTGTTTAGAAGTTTTGGGACCTACAGGAGTGTCTAATGGATTGAAACATCTCTATTCTATTCTTTCGACATTCGATTCAGGTGTTCTAAGACATTATGCTATTTCTATTTGTTTAGCCTTCTTATTGATTCTTGTGTTAGGTTTTTCTGGTTTAGATGTTCAAATTCTTTGGGTTATTCTGTTAACTACTGTTTTAGTTCTAACTTAAAATTATGTTGTCTACATTGGTATTGTGCCCTCTTTTAGGGGTGGGTGTGGTGTTGTGTAATAGTAATTCTTCTGCTAATCTTTTAGGTTTGTGTTTCTCCTTTGTATCTCTTTTGATTTCTTTGGTAGTTTGGGCAGTTAGTCATCCAGATGTACAATGGATTGAGTCTTTGTTTAATTTTCAATTGGTTGTGGATGGTCTTTCTATTCCTTTTATTCTTCTTACTACTTTTATTTTTCCTTTTGCTTTGTTATCTAATTGGAGTAATTTGGATTTTAAAAGATTTTCTAGTAAATATTTTGTTGTTCTTATGCTTCTGGTGGAGTTCTTTTTACTCCTGGTATTTACTGTGTCAGATTTAATTCTATTTTATATTTTCTTTGAAAGTATTTTACCACCTCTTTTTATTTTAATTGGATTGTATGGTTCTATTCAACGTATTTGAGCCTCTTTCCATCTCTTTCTGTATACTTTTTTAGGATCTGTTTGGATGTTACTTGCTTTTATTACTATTTATTTTGTTACAGGTACTACTAATTGGATTCTGTTGTGAGATATCTCTCTCGATTTAGATCTTCAAAAGGTTTTATGGATTGCTATTTTCTTTGCTTTGGCTGTGAAAACACCTTTGGTGCCCTTGCATCTTTGGTTGCCTTTGGCACATGCAGAAAGTCCTTTGGGAGGTAGTGTTGTTCTTGCGGGTATTGTTTTGAAATTGTCGTTATATGGTGTTCTGTGAATTCTGTTACCTATCTTGCCAGAAGCTTCGATTTATTTCACTCCTTTGGTCTATACTGTCTGTGTTATAACTATTATTTATTCTAGCTTGACCACTCTTAGACAATTCGATCTAAAAGTTATTATTGCTTATTCTTCTATTGGACATATGGCTTTGGCTCTAATGGGGGCTTTCTCTAATACTTTTCTGGGGTTGTCTGGTGCTGTGCTTTTAGCTGTGGCTCATGGTTTAGTTAGTCCTGCTTTGTTTATTTGTGTTGGTGGTATTCTTTATGATTGAACACATACTCGTATTCTGAATTATTATTGAGGTTTAGCTTCATATATGCCTGTCTTTTCTGTTTTCTTTCTCTTTTTCTCTCTCTGTAATATAGCTGTTCCTCTGTCTGCCAATTTTCTTGGGGAATTCTTAGTTCTGTCGGGGGCTTTCCAATGATTGCCTCTCTTGACCGCTGGGGCTTGTTTAAGTATTCTTCTTGCTGCGGCTTATGGTGTCTGGTTGTATATTCGTATTGTTGCAGGGTCTTATTCGCCTTATCTAGATGTTCTTAAGGATATCTCCCAATGAGAATTCTCTCTGCTGTTGCCTCTAGTGGGATTAACTGTTCTGTTGGGTCTTAAACCTGGATGGATTCTTTGTGGTTTGTATACTTGTCTGACTGCTCTTCTGTATTAAAGACTTTCTTTTGTGTTTATTCCCCTTTTATCCTTCTTTCTATTGAATTTAATTATTATTTCTTTTTATTCTGTTTCTTTTATTGTTTTATTTATTCTATTTCTGTTATTTCTTAAATGTTATTGTATTTTGTTATTTCTGTTGTGTTGATAAATTTTAGGAAATTAGCTCAGTGGTAGAGCATTCGTTTTACACGCGATCTAGCGAGGGTTCAATTCCTTCATTTCCTAAATTCTGTTCTTTATTTGTTGAGTATGAGAATTCTTAAAATTCATCCGTTGTTGTCTATTTTAAATAGTTATCTGATTGATTCACCTCAACCTGCTAATATTTCTTATTTATGGAATTATGGTTCATTATTAGGACTGTGTTTAATTATACAGATTATTACGGGTGTGACTTTAGCTATGCATTATATACCTTCGATTGATTTAGCTTTCTTGAGTGTTGAACATATTATGTGAGATGTAAATTATGGTTGGTTGATTCGTTATATTCATAGTAATACGGCTTCTTTTTTCTTTCTGTTTGTTTATATTCATATTGCTTGAGGTATCTATTATGGATCTTATCGAACTCCCAGAATTCTCGTTTGGTCTATTGGTGTAGTTATCTTCTTAATTATGATTGTTACTGCTTTCTTGGGATATGTTCTGCCTTTTGGTCAAATGTCATTGTGGGGAGTGACTGTTATTACTAATTTGATGTCTGCTATACCTTGGATTGGTAATGATATTGTGAATTTTATTTGGGGTGGGTTCTCTGTTAATCATGCTACTCTGAATTGATTCTTCTCTTTACATTATTTATTGCCTTTTGTTTTATTGGCTTTAGTTGTTGCTCATTTAATCTCTTTACATGTTCATGGAAGTAGTAATCCTCTGGGTGTTACTGGTAATTCAGATCGTCTGCCTTTCCATCCCTATTTCTCATTTAAAGATTTAGTTACTGTTTTTTTATTTTTATTAGCTTTATCTTTCTTTGTGTTTTATGCTCCTAATGTCTTGGGACATAGTGATAATTATATTATGGCTAATCCTATGGCTACTCCTCCAAGTATTGTTCCTGAATGGTATCTTTTACCTTTCTATGCAATCTTGTGATCTATTTCGAATAAATTATTTGGAGTTGTGGCTATGTTAGCTGCTATTCTTATTCTTTTTGTTTTACCTCTTGTGGATTTATCTTGAATTTGAGGTTCTGCTTTTAGACCTCTTAGTAAATTCTTTTTTTGGATCTTTGTCACTAATTTCTTCTTGTTAATGTTTGTGGGTTCACAACATGTTGAAGAACCTTTTGTGACGCTTGGACAATATGCTACATTCTTCTATTTCTTCTATTTCTTAGTTGTTATTCCTCTGGTGGGTATTATTGAAAATACTTTAGTGGATTTGGCTTTGATTCCTAAAAAGGTTTTCTTGAAGTTGTAGTTCTTTGGGTTTTATTTTTGTTCTTTTCCCTGGGATTCTTTTTGTTTCGTTGTTTTTATTTGTATTTTTATTATTTTATTTATATTCAGGAGTTTTAATATTTGAATGAATTTTTCATTTTGGAAAGTCCGGTACGAATTAAGATAATTTATTATTCTGTTTAAATGGAATAGAATTTTATTTAAAGAAATTTGACATCTTCTGGCGAAATAGTTTGTTCTTATCTTCGTACTTTTTTAGATAATAAATATTTAACATAATCCGGCTTATAAAATTCTGAATATTTGGATGTATATCCTTTGTTGGTTTGATTAATTATGTTAGTTATTGGTATACTTTCTCAATTGATTGTTACATGTTTGAAACCTGGAAGTTGGAATTCTGTATTATTAAGTTGAATGGGTATGATGTGTTTAATTTATTCTGCTGTTCTGACTTATAATACTTATTATCCTGATCTGTTGAATTCAGGATTGGGTTTGTATAATGGATTTTATAAAGTGACTACTGTGACTCAATGGATGGATATTTTAGTTTGTCTGTTGGGTATGTTGATTCTGGGATTAACTGGTTTTTGTTGTTCTAAAACTGATAATCTTGTTCAAAAACATTATCTGGAATATCCAGCTATCGGTTCGTTTGCTATTGTGGGTATTCAATTGTTAATGGGTTCTCTTCATATGATCTCCCTCTTCCTAGCTGTCGAATTGCAAAGTTTCTCTCTCTATATTCTTTCCTCTCTGTATTCTTCAAAATTTGGATTAAAGTATTTTTTATTAGGTGCTTTGTCGTCTTGTTTTATTTTGTTGGGTATAGCTTTATTGTATTCTTATACTGGTATTCTGTCTTTAGATTCTCTTTATGTTTTCTATAATCAATGTCCTAATTCTCTTTATTTAGATGTTGCTATATTGATTTTATTATCTGGATTCTTATTTAAAATTGCTGTGTTTCCTTTTCATCAATGGGCTGTAGATATTTATGATGGAGTTCCAACTCTGATTACTACTTGGTTATCCACTTTAACTAAAATTTCTATTCTGTGGGTTATATTTGATTTTGTTAGTCATTGTTGGGGTAGTTGGACATCGATTTTAGTTTTATTATCCTTTTTATCTATTGTTTTTGGTTCTATCTTAGGTTTAGCTCAAGTTTGATTGAAATGATTATTTGTTTATAGTATGATTTGTCATGTCGGATTTTTACTTCTGGCTTTGTCTTTGAATACTTTTTGGTCTGTTAATGCTTTTGTTTTCTATCTTGTTCAATATAGTTTGACTAATTTAAATCTCTTTTTTATTCTTATTGCTATGGGATATTATTTGAAATCTCCTGATTCTAAAGATTCTTCTGTTGTTTTTATTAGTTCTTTAAAAGGATTCTTTAAGATTAATCCATGGTTAGCTGTCTGTTTTGCTGTCTCCTTGCTGTCTTTGGGTGGTATCCCACCTTTTATTGGTTTCTTTGCTAAATTCTATGTTCTTCATGCTGCTTTGGTGGAAGGTTATTTATTTGTGGTAGTAGGAGCTTTAATTTGTAGTGTTGTTAGTCTTTGTTATTATCTAAAGATTATTAAATCGGTTTTCTTTGATTCTTCCGATTTCTATTCTTTGGGTTCTGTGAAATTATCTGGTTATTCTATTTCTGTTATTTCTTTTTTAACGTGTGTAATTTCTTTATTTATTCTTTATCCTAATTCTTTATTTCTTTAATTTATTCTTTGGGTTCTTTAATTGTTAAAGAATTGGTTGGATTGTTATTTTAGTTTTAACTTTGATTGTTTTTGTTTTCTCTGATTTAATTTGTTATTCTATTTGTTAATTTATTTTATAAATTATAGGAAGAATTATGACAAAAATACAGATATTTATTCTTTTGGTTGCATTGTTATCTTTATTATTAGTATTAATAAATAAATTCTTTGCTATGACATCCCCTTCATTGCATAAAGTTGCACCTTTTGAATGTGGATTTAGTTCATTTAGTCAAACTCGTAATCCTTTTGATATCAATTTCTATATTGTGGGGTTACTTTTCTTAATTTTTGATTTAGAAATATTATTAATTTATCCTTTTGCTCTGTCTTTCTCGATCTATGGTTTTTATATTTTAATGATCTTTTTGATTTTGTTAACTATAGGTTTTGTTTATGAATTAGCTAAAGGTGTTATAAAATTTTAATAATGTCAGTGTTCTGTTTTATTTTTAATCATCCTATTTGTTGTGATGCTCCAAGTCCTTGGGGAGTGTATTTCCAAGATGGTGCCAGTCCTGTTTTTGATGGTATTGTAGAATTACATGATCAAGTTCTTTTCTATTTAGTTATTATTCTTGTTGGTGTTTTCTGGATTTTATTCTCGACTATCTGGAGATTTAAATCTTCTTCTTTTGTTCATAAATATTATAATCATAGTACGGCTATTGAATTGATTTGGACGATGAGTCCAGCTCTTATTCTAGTTGCTATTGCTTTCCCAAGTTTTAAATTATTATATTTAATGGATGAAGTTATTGATCCTGCTATTACTGTTAAAGCTATTGGACATCAATGGTTCTGGTCCTATGAATATTCAGATTTTGAGGATTCGATCGGACATGCGATCGAATTTGATTCCTATATGATACCTACAGAGGATTTAGAAATAGGACAATTGAGACAATTAGAAGTTGATAATTGAGTTCTTCTGCCTGTAAATACTCATGTGAGATTTATTGTTACTTCTGCAGATGTTATTCATGATCTTGCTGTTCCAGCTTTAGGTCTTAAAGTGGATGCCAATCCTGGTTGATTAAATCAAACTTCCACTCTGATTCTTTGAGAAGGAGTTTATTATGGACAATGTAGTGAATTGTGTGGTGTTCTCCATAGTAGTATGCCTATTGTTATTGAAGCTGTGTCTGTTGATAAATTCTTGGATTGGTTGGATTGTCAGTAGTATTCTTCTTATTTCTATACTCCCCTCTCTTTCTGTTTCTGTATCTCTTTAGTATTCTATTGCATTGTATTTTGTTTTTTTTTTCTGTTGTGTATCTAGATTTATTATCTTTTTTTTTATTATTATTATTTATTATTATTTTAAATATTTTTATTGAATTTATTTAGATATTTAATTCCATTTATTATGTTTATTTATTAATATATATATATATTAATTAGACTAAATTTATTGTGATTTAAAATATTATTGTTAATATAATTAATTAAAGAAGTTGAAATATTAATGTTAAGATTATTGATTATTAATCAGTTAAGGTTAAGAGAATGTTTGGGTAAGTGGCCGAGTGGTTTAAGGCTTGATACTTGAGATATCATACACTGAATGTGTCACGAGTTCGAATCCCGTCTTGCCCGATTCGGGGATATAGTTTAATTGGTTAAAACAGAGATTTTGCATGTCTTCATTATGGATTCGAGTTCCATTTTCTCCAAAGCCTTGATAACTTAAATGGTTAAAGTATAACTCTGAAGAAGTTAAAATTTAGGTTCAATTCCTAGTCTAGGCAATTTGTATAATTATGAATGTATTTTATTCAACACCTTTATTAACTTTACTAAATGTCTTAGGAATACTTTTTTCAATTCTGGTTGTATCTTCAAGAAATCCTGTAGTATCTTTATTGTATTTAATAGCTTTATTTGTTGATGTAGCTGTATTATTAATTTTAATGAATTTAACATATTTAGGTTTGTCATATATTACTGTATATGTTGGAGCTATAGCTATGTTATTTATTTTTGTTATTATGATGTTAAATATACAGATTCTTGAAAAATCTAAACAAAAGAATTTATTAAGTTTACCTCTTGGATTATTCTTTGGAATATTTTTTATTTATCCTTTAATTCATTTAATTCCTAATGAAGTGTTATCATTATTTAATTTTCTGAATTTACAGGATATTCTTTCTAAAATTTATATTAGTCATTATTATCTTTATAATCCGACTATTGTTGAATGTGTTGGTAATTTACTTTATACTAATTATTCCATAGCATTGTTAATATTAAGTTTAATATTTGTTTTGGCAATGATTGGATCCATCTGTATTGCAGCTCCTAAAAAGTCTAAATTATGTTAAATTGTATTCAAGTGGGTATTGTTTTATTACCTGTTTTGTTAAGTGTAGCTTTTGTGACATTAGCTGAACGTAAAGTTATGGGATCGATTCAACGACGTGTGGGTCCTAATGTTGTGGGTTATTATGGTTTGTTACAACCTGTAGCTGATGCTTTAAAATTATTATTAAAAGAAACTATTATTCCTATCCATTCGAATAAAGTGTTGTTCTTCTTAGGACCTTCTATTGCATTAGTCTTTGCTTTAATGGGTTGGGGTATTATTCCATGGAATTCAGGTATAACACTTTGGGATTTTGATTTAGGTATTTTATTTAGTTTAGCTATTTCTTCTTTAGGTGTGTATGGTATTTTAATTGGGGGTTGGGCTTCTAATTCCAAATATGCTTTATTAGGTTCCTTGTGAAGTACTGCTCAATTAATTAGTTATGAATTAGTTTTAACTTCGATTGTTTTTGTTGTTGTTCTTTTATCTGGTTCTTTTAATTTTACTCACATTATTGAAGAACAAAAAGCTATTTGGTTTGTTTTGCCTTTATTTCCTCTGTTTATTTTGTTCTTTATTGGTGCTTTAGCAGAAACGAATTGAGCTCCTTTTGATTTGCCAGAAGCTGAATCCGAATTAGTTGCTGGGTTTATGACTGAGTATTCTGCTGCGATCTTTGTTTTCTTCTTCCTAGCTGAATATGCTAATATTATTCTTATCTCTACTCTAGCTGCTATTTTCTTCTTAGGAGGTTATTTATTACCTTTCGAGTTGCATTTCTTGCCTAATGGTTTAGATGTTCTCGTTCAGGGATTACTTTCTGGTTTGATTTTAGGTTTGAAAGTTGCTGGGATTATTTTCCTCTTTGTTTGGGTTTGATCTAGCTTCCCTAGAATTTGATATGATCAATTGTTAGTTCTATGTTGGACTGTTCTGTTACCTTTGCTTTTTGCTTGGATTTTTCTGGTTTTAGCTATTCTTTTTTCTTTTAATTCTTTTATTCATTTCTAGAATTTTCCCCTCCCTGATTTTATCTCTTTGGGTTATTAGTATTTGTTCTTTCTTGTCTCTGAATCTTAATCTATTTGTTATTTTATTATTTTTATTCTTTCTTTTATTATCTTATTCTGTATTTTATTATTATTATTTCTTTATAGATTATTCTTTATTTAAATTAAAATAAATGGATTAGTGGAGTGTATTGTTGTTATGGAATTGTTTGTTATTTTTGTATTTTATTGTGTGTTTAGTTTAGATTTCTAAAGTTGTTTAGTTAGATATTGTCAGAGGGTTCTGGAATTTGATTGCAGATCAATGTTTTAAGGGTTCAATTCCCTTCTTTATCTTTGGAGAGTATAATTTAATGGTAAAATAATTGATTCCAAATCAGTTGATAAAAGTTCAATTCTTTTTACTCTTGGGATTTTTTAACTTAATGGTGAGAGTGCAAACTTGATAAGTTTGAAATAGTGGTTCGATTCCATTAAAAATCAGTTTCTATTTTTCTTGTCTGGAATTATTATTCTTAATTATTCTATTCTTAATTCTTCTTATTATTTGTTCTTCTTATTATTATCTTATTCTTATTCTATCTTATTATTCATTATTATTCATTATTATTCATTATTATTCATTATTATTGATTATTATTATGAATTGTTCTTCTTTACTGTTATTTTTATTGATGTCTGTATTGTTCTTTTACTCATTATATATTTATTAATTTCTATTATTGTTATCTCTTGTTTTATTTAATGTGTTGTATTCTTATTTTATTAAGAATGTATAACAATATTTATATTAAATGGATTTATACATAATTATTAATTTATAATTTTAGTAAATAATATAAATACATAATTAAATTTAGTTATACTAAATGTGATATATCAATATTAGTCTATTGGAATGGATAAAGAGAGAATAAATTAAATTAGAGAGATTAACAGATAAAAGATTAATGGATGGATTCAAAGGGATTAAAAAGTATAATAGATAGATTAATTTTCTATAACAAGATTAATAGATTAGTAGATGAATAGATTGAAAATGGATTATTTATTTGTCTAAGATTTATTGTAAAAAAAAATCTTTAAGATAATTCACAAAAGAAAGAGTTTAATGTTAGCTCCGAATCAACGCTATCTAGAGGCATTACACATGCAAATCGTACGTTTAAAGTGGTGAACAGGTGAGTAAAGATAGAAATCTACCTATTCATAAGGTTAGATACCTTTTAAAAGAACAATTGTTTGTGAATAGATGAGTCTAAGTGGGGGAGGTAGTTGTGAGGTGAAGATCCTCCCAAGCCTAAGAACCCTAGTTATATTTGAAAGAATGAATAACCACATTGGCTCTGAAACAACAGCCAAGATTTTCATCCAAGAAAGTCCAGCAGTGGGGAATATTGGTCAATGATCGAAAGATTGAACCAGCTATCTAGAAGAATTTGTATTCTGTTATTAGAGAGGATTATGACGTTATCTAATTAAAGTCTCGACCAATTCTCGTGCCAGCAGTCGCGGTAAGACGAGTGAGGCTAGCGTTATTCATAATTATTAGGTCTAAAGGGTACGTAGATGGTTAACTTATCTGTTATTTATGTGTGAAGGAATTAGTATTCTAATTCGTTTTATTAGTATTCTAATTTTTTTAATAGAACATAAAAGAATTGGATAAATTGATTAACTAGAGTCGAATAGAAGAATAAAGAATTTTAAGAGTAGAGATGAAATTCAACGATACTTAAAGGACTGCCAATGGCGAAAGCATTATTCTAGGTAACGACTGACATTGAGGTACGTAGGCATAAGTAGCGAAAAGGATTAGATACCCTTGTAGTTTATGCTGTAAACGATGAATGCTAGAGGTCAGAATTTATTTATTTTTGGTCTTTAAGTGAAGATTTTAAGCATTCCACCTGAGAAGTACTGTCGCAAGACTGAAACTCAAAACATTAGACGGTCACAGAGATCAGCAGTGAAGCATGTTGTTTAATTCGATAACCCACGATAAATCTTACCACTTCTTGCATATTTTCCTATTCGGAATTTACAGGTGTTGCATGGCTGTCTTTAGTTCGTGTTGTGAAATGTTAGGTTTATTCCGATAACGAACGTAAACCTTGTCCTTAATTATTTTAAGGAAATGTCTATCGATATTATAGATGAATGAGGATGAAGACAAGTCCTCATGACCCTTATGAAGTGGGCTACAGACGTGCTGCAAAATTTTCTACAATGGGATGCAATGATGGAAGTCGGAGCTAATCCCCTAAAAGATTGTTTAGTCCGGATAAGTGCCTGGAACTCGGCTCTTTGAAGTTGGAATTGCTAGTAATCGTCTATCATCATGAGACGGTGAATCTTTTATCTGTGATGTACTAACTACTCGTCAAGCGCGGAAATTTTTTAAGAAATTCAAGTTCTTACGTCCATTTCTTGGAGATCTGTGCTAAGTCGAAATAAGGTAGCTGTAGGGGAACCCTGTAGCTGAATAATTTGTGTTGTTTAAATCCCCCCCATCCTTGTGATTATTCTGTTATTATTTATATTATTTATTCTTATATCTTTTCTTCTTGTTTATTTTACTTTTTTTTTATTCTTTATTGTATGTATAGGTAATAGTAGAGAAGATTTCTAATGTTGGAATTTAGAGTTGGGCTGTAAACCCATGGGTTGGATGACTCACGAGGGTTCAATTCCCTCTCTTCTCATTGTGTTACCATAGCTTAGTGGTAAAGCTAAGCACTGTTAATGCTTGTACAGAAGTTCGATTCTTCTTGGTAACGTTGTTTGTTATATTTTATTTTTCTGTATTTTAGATTTTTTATTCTTACTATTATTTTGTATTAGTATTCTGATTGATTTAGAATCTTTATTGTTTTAATTGTATAAAAATTAATTATTCTATTTTAATAGGTATTTAATGTATTACTTAGGTTGTATTGTATTATATTATATATATATAAACATTATAATATGATTAATGAATAGTAATATCCAGGTTATACATAGTTTATTCATGTGAACAGTATCAATTTAATTAAAGTTTGAATGTGGGGTTTGTAGCTTAAAGTAAAGTATCAATTTGTCGCATTGAAGGATGCCACCTCGAAAGGGTCAAACTCGTATTTGGAAAAATTGTCATGGGTAAGACACAGTACATGCTAGGTATTCTCCGTAAAGGATTATGGGTTCGAGTCCCATTTTTTCCGTTGATTTATTTATTTTATTTTTCTTATGTTAGATTCTTTCATTATCTTTTGTTATTTAATACTTTAATTATTTAATTCTTTAATATTTAAGTTAGTTAATTGTATTTTATTATATCTATTATATAATTGAATTGAATTTAATTCTTTTAAAGTTATTAAATCATTTTGTTATCTTTGAATTTTAATTAGATGGATTGGAAGTACAAATTGTATTATGTTAGATTAACTCAATTGGTAGAGTGTGTACTTTGTAAGTATAAAGTTGAGAGTTCGAATCCCTTATCTAGCATTTATTGGCCTTATGGTCCAAGGGTTAAGACTTAACAACTTCACTGTTAGAATGCTGGTTCAAGTCCGGCTAAGGCTAATTCTTTCTTGGAGTTTTACATATTTTGTATTATCATAAAAGACTTTTAAGTTAATCTTATTATTTATTGGAGGTAGTTGGAATGAATTTTTGTAAATTTTGTGTTTTATTTAATGTTTGTATACCCTTTTTATTTGTATTTAATGAAGTGAATACAGTTTATTCATTTGTTTATTTATTTATTGATGGGTTAGATTTAATTTTTGAGTTTGTAAGATCAATAATTATTTATTCTACCAGATTGTTTTATTTTTTATTATAATTTAGTATACAATTTTAATGTTATATTCTTGGAGTTTTATAATTTATTGTATTGTATTGTAGTATTTTATATCCTATTACATTAGAATTTATTAAGTGGATTGGTGTAACTGGAAAACATCTTTGGCTCATATCCAAAAGATAAAGGTTCAAGTCCTTATCCGCGTTGGGAGATCCTAGCTTAAGGGTTAAAGCATACCACTCATAATGGTTGTATATTGGTTCAAATCCATTGGGTCTTAGTTCTTTATTCTTCTACTTTGTATTTATTTTATTATGGAGTTATTATAATATTTTATTTATTAAGTATTTAGTTGTATTTTTAGTATTCTTATCTCTTTTATTTATTATTCTTTTATTTTATTATTCTTCTTGTGTATGTATATATTGATTATTTCTTCTTTTTATTGTATCTATAATTATTTAGAGTATTGATTTATAAATTAGTTATATTGATTTAATGTATTTATTAGAGTATTGTTGCTATAATTAATTGTAGTGTGTTTAGATTTTATTGATCTATTTTATTATATAGGATAGATAGATAGATAGATATCTTTGTTTATTATTGTGTTTTATATAGAATATTGAGTTATGTTATTATTTCTATTTTCTGTTGTATGTTCTTTAGTAAGTTATCATTGTGTTATATAGTAATTTAATTTATATTATTATGTAAGTATTATATTATTAATTGTAATAATTTTATTATGTATCTTAAATTAATTTAATACTAGGATTATATACATTATAATATAGATATATGGAGTATATAGTAATAAGGAGAATACTATTGATAAGATTAAAAGATTAATAGAAGAATTTATGTAGATTATTTGGGTATAAATTGTTAATGGATTTAACATTTAATTTAGTTATATTATTTATACAATATTTTAATTTATGTGTTGTTAATATATAAACAATAATATTAATAATCTTATTTGTAAATAATTAGAGGAAGTTTATTTTATTGTTTACACTTTTAGTTTAATGGTAGAACAATAGTCTTCGAAACTAATAATATGGGTTCAATTCCTATAGAGTGTAGCAGGTATATGTTAATGGTAGACTTAATGCCTTCCAAGCATTCAGTGCTCGTTCAATTCGAGTTATCTGCA